GTCACGCTTTTCATTTTGATAGGAGTAGGTGCTTTCTGGGGCAGGGCACTCTTCATTCTTCATTCGAAACTAATGAATGTCAGGTCGAGGGTTTCTGCCTTGTTATCAAAAAGGTAGTTTGGTAAAACTCCCTCCTTAAACGAGCACGGGGCTTAGTCAAGTAGAACCGGGTTGCGCTGCTTGATGCTCCGATCGAAAACAAATCAGTGGGGCCATGCCGGTACGACTGAATATGCGTTAGAAAGGTCAATCCCTCCCCTACGACACAAAAAAAACCGGGCCGAATAACAGCCCGCCCGCTTCCATAGAACAATATCGTAATATCGTGGCAACGTAGACTTAAGTGGTCATATTGGATCCTTGGGAACCATCACAAGTACGGCCGGCCTATATTTGAACGAGAATGCCGTGTCGTCCAGCGGAGCCTAGAAGAAGGTGACTCGCGCAGACAGCTGACTCCTTTTCAATAGAAAAGAATAGCCAAACCAACCCAGCTGGCTGGTCAATCTCAGAGATCTTATCGGCCGGCAAACCGGAGACGGACGACCACGGTCCCGACCTTACCAGCACCGAAGGTGTACTAATCAATGAACTTTCGAAACCTACTTTTGCTTTTCTGACAAAATCAACCAAGCCTAACCGGTCACGACATGTTGTTGATATTGATTGAGTTGGAGGGACTTTCGCTGACTGAATCCATCCATAAACCTAGACCCCGGTAACCTTCGTAACCAAAGCGTCACGACAACATCCAAAGGTCACCTTTGGATTCTTAAGTAGGGGGACAAGGAAGAGCACGTAAGAATGCCGACCACTACATAAGCCACTAGTGGCTGAGAGAAAGCGAGCAGCACCCTGTATAGGTTGGGCGGAGCTTGAAGAAGCGAGCCCCTATCAAAGCCATTGCGCGCTAGCCTAGCTAGCTAACGTTTTTCAGCTGGCTGTTGTTATGTTAGTTGTAGCGCGCTTTCCCTCCTTCTCTCACTTCGGAAAGATTTAGCAGTCTTTTCTTATGATGACCTGGTCGAGAGAGTACGATACATTGGTGTAAAAGATTGAGTGGGATCTGTGAGGTTGGTTATAGTAAGGCCCGGCCGGAAAGTGTTCTTGCCTCTATCATTAGCTCGGGTAGTTTCCGTTTCTGGATGGAGGGCCCTAATCTTCGGTCCGGGTTTTCTGTTGAGGGTAACGAAAAGCTAAGCTCTAGACTGGTTGGTGGTAGGTATAGAGCTCTTTCTTTTCCGCTTACTACTATTCTTCTCATCTTTCAATGCCTTCCACTCATGACCGCCCAGTATCTGTAAGAAGTGCCTACCTTCTAAAACCTGACACGGGAAAGGAGAATAGTACAGCCTCAAGGCGAACAGCTCCTTTCTAAGGGAAGAACACCTAGCCCTTCTTTCCGAGCCTGCCAGACTTTCAACGGGTCCGGCTATCCTTTCACCGGTCGGTCAGTTATAGAAGACTCCGCTGGGTAGAAGCCCGAATATCATTACGAATATCTTCTCATTTTTTTCACTTGCAGTGTGAACTAAAGAAATCATTATTTAGGAACATTAATGTGTTCAAATCAGATTGCGGAGCTTGTGTTCAGCGAGCCAGCGCAGGCTTTAAGGCCAAGTATTGTGCCGTTTTTCAGAAAGATCTTATCCTTTCTTTCACTCTTCGTACCGTGACCGAAGCAAAGCATTGAAAGAACACGGAGAGTGGCCGGATAATCCTTGACTATTCTCATAGGAAAGGAGAAGAATACAACACTACTACACTACATTCACCGAGGTTGAAAGAGCACAGAGAGCGGAGACACTAGGTAGTATTCCGAGGTAGGCTAATCCAATCCACAAAACCAGGAAAAGGAATATCCTTTCCCATTGTTTGTAGGGAGGTCTCACTCTACAGGTGGTTCGGTTGTCTCACTTCAACAGGAGGCTATGCTATTCTTGCTTAAGGTTGGTTTGAGAGGAAGTAGTGAGGAAAGAGAGCTGGCTTTTGGTTTTAAAAAGAGGGCGCTGGAAAAGGAGACTATTCGTTGAACACTTTTCTATCCAGGAAAGGAAGAGGGCAAAGAATCCAGAGCGAAGGCATGGAAAGATGAGAGAATTCTATACTATTTATGTCTTCAAGTGCAAAATAAATAGCTTACGTAACAGCTACAATTGTTTCAGCGAGAGCTGTGGTATTGGAAACGTCCTTAGATCTTTGATGCATTCCTTGGCAGCTACCTTAACCCGAGGATCAAGCTTACCGGAATGCTCCAATTTCAGTAGTTGATCCAATCTTCTCCGACTCATGTATCGGTGAAGGTTGGATTGACGTAACGACCAGTTAGAGGTGATCGCTCTTTGTGTTTTGGCCCTTGGCCATTCATTTTCATTGGGCGTCAGCCTGTCTGGCGAAGGTTTCATACATACATGCCATTATTATCTCGTTCCACTTCTTTTTTTTTAACGAGGAATGCTCTGACTTTCAAAAAATACGGTTTGATTTCATTGTTTTCATCGAGGCAATTCAATTGTTGTGACTGGAAGAATTGATTCTGAATCGGATGCCCTATCTTCCTTCCCCTTCTTCTGAGTGAAGACATATCCTAATGAATTAGACGACCTCGGAAAAACCATTAGAGGCAAGGTTTCTCCTTGGTGAGGTGAGGAAGGTTACTGGCCCACAAGAAAGCGTCAAAGCGGATCTAGACTGAATTGAATCGCGAACTCTTTGGTTGCAGTTAACATAATGACTGGTCCATTTTCTATGCCGTGAAAGGCGAAAGTCATTGTTAACTATATCCACTCCCAGCTGAACAGATTTGAGTGAGTAAGATAAGAGACCACCGACCAAGTAAGTGTTTGATTCTCTTTCCGACTCTCCTATAGCCGAGTCTCATCTTTCGAATTAAGCTTTCGATTCTGTTAATATCAAAAGTGATCCTGAATAGACTCTAAAGGCTGGCTTTCGGTTTTTTTCGAGTTCCAGGAAGAAAGAAATCTTAAACAGAGGAATCCGCATCAGAAAAAGAGACCAAAGATCTTGAAAGGAAGGCTTTCAATCTCGATATCTTTTCTTGGCTGCTGGATGATTGGATAAAAGAGCTCATGGCAAGACTTCACTCTATTCCACGCTTTCGCCCTTTCGATGGCCCGGCATACAGCCCTCTGCCTAGCTAAGCTCATGATACCACCAACACAGACCAAGACCCTCTGTCGAAAGATAAAGGGCGGATGAAACGATGACCCTAACTAAAAAAAAGTTCCGAATCTTGCTTTAATTTAAGCGCGGAGGAATTTTTTAACCGCGCTTCCTCCGAAGTGCTCGACGTCACAGTGTGATCAGCTTGTGCTATGGCGAGCAAGCAAAAGTATGCTTTGGGGAGAAAGCCTGTCCCTGAACGTGATTATGCTATTTGATCAGTAGATCGTGCGTGAGCTTTTGAGTCTTTGGCGCTCATCATGAAAGATTTTTCGCCTGTGCCACAGAATAGACTGTCGAAGCGGTGGAAGACTGTTAGCAAGAAGGAGCTCTTTTGAGTTGAGGTTTGAAGGCAAAATCCGATAAGGCTAGGCACCTTTGATTGGAATTTCTTTGCCATCGGCATCCTAGCAATCCAAAGCTATTTGAGAGAGGAATTGAACGGGACACTAATACCGTAAAATCCCTCCATTTCAATTACGGGCTACTTTTTAGAAAGTTATATGGCCCCACCAGAACAAATCCCAAGTAGGAGATGCGAATCGAGGATTCCTATCATTGAAGTGAAACTGGATCGTCGGTCCGACCGACGAAAGGTGAACGGGTTGAGTTAGATACATGATCGACGAATTAAGCGATCACATGACCTAAGATTCGAGTTTGCTAAGTCTTAGGAGAGTGAGGCTGATTCTTGGCGAACAAGCAACTGCTCTCTTGAGGGCTCTGTACGGGAACCACCCCAGTTACAAGTCATTAGGGTATTACCCGAGCACTAAGTAGATCCCCCTTTGAAAAGGATTAGAAGGAACTTGTCAGAGACTAGTACCTTCTGTAGTGGTGGAACAGAAAAAGGAAGCCGCTTACGAGCAGCTTTCTCTCATACGTCATTCTATTCGAGAGCCAGGGGAAGGTCGGGCGTAGTAGATGAGGTCTAACTGTCCGTAACTAAGGAGATAGATCCCCTTTCTCCGTTCCGTCAAAGAGATCACCTAATGCAAGCCGTGCAATACGGAGTGATAAGCGCGCAGTATAGCATTGAGGAGGAGGTAGGCATCTAAATATGCCACCATCTCTCTCAATCTGCACTCATGAATGCTCGGTATAGTAAGCACCTATGTTAGTCTTTGGCTTTCCAGACAGACGCGTTAAGCAAGTAAGTCAGTCAGTTCAATGTCATATTAGGGGGTTGGGGCTCGGTAGCTAAGGAAGTGGGTCAAACCAGGCTGGAGAACGCGAACGGAAGAAGCCAGTAGTTTGTTCTCTAGAATAGCGAGAGGAACGAATGCTTCCCTTAATAGAAGTACGAGGCGGGCGACCCTCACCTCAATCTTTGCGTAAAAAAGCTTCTATTGCTTTGGAGCTTGTATAATAGCCTGTGACCTTCAAAGCTTGCTCAATGATCCTTCCCTTTCCCTTCATATTCTTTGGAAAAGCATTCCCCTACCCCGGCACCCTTGGCAGCTATTGGAATGATACCAATTGGCACCTTCGCTACTAGTTGAATCAAAGCATTGTTATTGGTACCGTACTGGCTTTCAACCATTTCCCCGTCTTCCTTCGCTTGCTCCTGGGTTACCTATTTGAACTAGAGCTTTCTTCCTTGATTGATTGACAGACAGACCGGTTTGCGACTGGCTTGACTGAATGGATTGAATGGACTGAGACCGAGGAACTGCTATCGTGCTACTGGCTTTTAACCGGATTGCTACTGGTTCGCTGGCAAAGCATTCCCTCTCTCTTCTTTCTTATTTCTTCATGTTCACATCTTTTTGATTCATCTTCCTCTGTTAACGGAAAGACATCCAAAATTTCTCCCCTACTCTACTCTCTGTTCTATCTTTCTTCAATAGTCAGAGGCTACCGGTGATCGGCTTTGCGGGACCATTTCGGTCCACACAGGAAAGGTAAGATAAGTACCCTACCTCTCTCGGGCTAGGCTCTATTGGGCGGTGGTTTCTCGATCAACTATCTACTTTTTGAAGTCAAGAAAGACGGTGAACCAGAGCTAATGATTTTCTTTTTGATCTTGTACTAATCTATGGGTACACTTAACACCTACCGAACCCAATTTCGAAGAAGAAAGAAAAGTACAAGCAGAGTGGCAGAGACTCGAGCTACCCCTTCCTTCTTCTTCTACCGTTCCTGATCCTGAGTAGAGAGGTTAGCCTCGAGCAGTGATCAACTCGTTATTTAACGCCAAATTCAACTGATTCACCAATCGCTTATTTCACAGCTTCTTCAACTTGAGTGAACGCATCGAAAAGAAGATCCCCTTTGCTTTGTTGAGGAAAGCCCGTCTTTTTTTTTTCGCCTACTTGCCTCGAATCACGGAACTGGGTGACTAAACTTTCTTTCGAGAAGACAGTGAAGTTCAAGCATCATCCGAAGAAGACTTTGTCTCATCCCTAGGAAAAAGAAAAAATGCCAGTCTCAGGTCAACAAATCCTAGTCAGACTGACTTTGCAGCAGATTCCATGGCATCGGACGCAGAGGCATTCATTTTCTCACAATCATCTGACTCCGCACCTTGATTTGCTACGGGATATTACCTAAAATAACAAAGCATTTACCTGTGGCCTGCTTCCTTCAAAGAGCTTATTCTTCCTCCCCCAGGAAGATGGGCATAATCATATTCATTTCATTTTAAGACGAGCTCTTGCCTATCGACTACGCTTGCCGGGTGTTCACCCCTACCTTCTATTCTAGTTGCCCCTCCTCTAGTTAGTGACTTCGCCCCCTTTCCAGAAGACCGAGAATCAGGAGCTACTTTAGACCAAGCCAATGCCAATCTCGCTGAAACTACAAGCCAAGGAAAGACTACCAGCTGATTCAGCTTGAGCAATTCTTGGCTAAACAAGAGAAATGGCATCTTTCCTAAGCTAAGTCAGACCGCTAGCGCTTTCTAACCGAACGCCTTGTTGGCTCGGGTTCCTTCTCTCCCTTTAAAGTGAATACGTTAGCAAGAACAGCTGATGAAAGAAGATCGGAGTCGTGAACAGCAAAAGCCTCTTCTACAGTTCGTGCCCCTCACCCGAGAGAGAGGTAGGCAAACCTGAGTTTAGAGCCACCTCGATTCGGGATGTCGGAACACCAACCGGATCGGAAACCGAATCCTAAACTGACTTCGGAACAGGTTCGAGAGCTTCGATCGAAACCCTTTCCTATCTAGTGTTAGCTGATCCTTCAGCGTCTGCACCAACTAAATCGGAAGCTTAATTCGAAATTCGAAAGACGAGAGTAGGCTCGAGGAGGATCAATAGACTGATTCTCGGTCCCGTTAGAAAGCAGGTTAGACTGCAATGTATGCCTATGAAAAGAAAAGTCACGAAAAGCGATACATATGATCATAAAGAAAGGCTTGCCTATACGTCTTTCTAGCGTACGCGCGGTTCCTTTCGATTGGAGCCTGTCGCTACCTGGATCAATCAGCCTATTCTAGTTCGCCTTGTGTCATCCGATTTGAGGGAATTCATTGGATCGTGAAGTTGCTTCACACCTGGCCTTTGATCTTTCGCTAGGAGCGAGGTTGTCCTTAGCAAGAATGGTTGGAACCGAAGACCTATGAGACCACTCGAATGGGAGCTTTTCATTAAGTTTTGGGGGTGTCTGAAGCGACACCTTTTATACTCAAAATTTCGTGTACGAATTGACTCTGGTGATGGATCGGGGCAATTCATACGTAAGATATTCTCCACCCAAAGCAAAGGGTTGTTTTCAAGCGGAGGGAAGGTTTGGGCTTACCGGCTAACAAGAGGTCCTTTTCAAACTAATTTGACGGCTCTATTTGAAAATCAAATTCTCATTCCAAAGAGATATCAACAGACACAGAAAGAGATCTCAATCCTGCAGTTGGCGAAGCAGAAGTCGTAAGACGCTTTCGTCACATAGAATTATAGCTACTCGCATTAAAACTAACTACTCGCTAACAAAGACTTGCTTTTGCTTTCCTAACCTAAAGACATTCAAGTCTCGTCTTGTCCAACGCGGATTCAAATCGAGATCAAGAACAACGTTCGGTCGGTTCATAAAGAGACTGGGTCGGAAAATCCACCTTCTTCCCAGGCGAATAAACCTTCCCCGGTGGACTTTCCAGAAGAATTTGAATCAGGCGAGTCAGCTTCCTCAATTGCAGTTGAAGAATCCGGTTCATCCGTTGAATAAGCAGACAAATCCGCTTTCTCAGAAATCCGTTAAATTCAATTAGAAGAATTCATCCATTTTAAAAAAGTGGGCGTCATCGTCATTTGAAGCGTCCAATGGAGAATTTGACTATCTAATCATAATCAGCAGAACGCGGCTTAAAACGATGATTTAAGGGCATTTAGAACGTTTCTCGATTTTTAGACTTCGATTGAGATATCCCCGCGGGTATGGTACCCTTTTCCATTGACTTCTCGACTGCTTCATCGGAGGAAGAGAAGGGTTCAGCGACAACTTTTGAATAAATACCGTCCGCCGGCGGCTTGCTTTCAACAGAAAAAGCAGAACTAGAATCGTTGGTTGGCTTCCCACCGCTAGCTTCAACTAACAGATAAGATAACTATAATCGTGGGACGGACTTGCTTTCTAATAACAAAGATATTTATCCTTCGCTTCGCGTTGCTGATTTGGTTGGAACTACTGGCTTTGGGACGACTGGCTTTGGAACTACTACTACTATTACTATAAATAAAAGAAATAAAAGAGGATGTACTAGAAATAATAATCAATGCTGCCTAACTACTAGAACTCGAAACCAATCTCTTTCCTAGGAGAACTAGGTTTAGTTCGGCTTTCAACATGCCATTTAGCTACATGCTTAACACATGTTATTGAAAGTAGAGCTAGAGCCGAGAAGAGCGCACCAAACCCCGTCCCGCCCCTGTCTTTTTCTTTTAAGTAGTAAAGGTGCCTCAAAGGGTCGGATCCGCATTAGTCTAAGATGCTTGCTCCTTTGAGTTGGACTTAGAGAAGAGAAATGCTAGCACTTCCCTTGAAAGACTTTCTAAAATATTTATTGAGGACTCTGACTCTGTCTATATCTATATAAGGCCTCTATAGTGAAATCCTTAGTTTCCACTTTCTTAGGGGTCAGAAGAGTAGGCCTGGAAGGGATTGCGAAAATCTTTTCTTAGGATGGAATGAGACTTTTTTTCTATATAAGTATAAGTAATCCTTATGCCAAGAAACTCGATTTTTAAGGCAAAACAAAATCGAAGTCGGAGATGGAACTATTTCCTTCAGCAGGATCCATTCTTGGTATTGGAGTTTGGGCAAGCATTTCTGGTAGGCTAGTTGATGCCCTCCCTTTCATTCCAGGCTGGCGATAGCAGGCGATAGAAAGCCAATAGGGAAAGCTTTGCATTCAAGGAAGTTGATTGGATGAAGTTAGAAGTGACTAGAGCGTCTTCTTCTTATTAAGAAAGGTTTCATTAAATAAAGTCATTCGTACCCGCACTCTTTCAAAAGAAAATACCGCCAGCAGACCACCCTGGTAATGATTATATAACTAGCACATCTGTCCTTTGCGCCTCTCTATATGTGTATGTGCTTTAGTCCTTATTACGATATATAATATAGAAAGAGAAAGAGATTCGTCTTGCTTATGTGCTTGTTTGGATTGAAGTGCGCGCTAGATGTTTCTGACCGAACCGCTCTTTAGTGAAAGAAAGATGCTGTTCCGTAAGTTCACTTTTTTCAAGAAAGCGCGATTTCGCTAGTGTTACGGGAATAAAGGGGCTCCGGCGCTAAGAAAACAGCTCTTCTCTACCAACATGAAGCGCGTTGCCAGGGTAGAAAAAATGTTAACTAATTCTTCTTTTTTATTATCGTTTCAAACCAACCGCGAAGAAAAGAAAGCGGAGCTGCTATGGGCTGATTGGATTGGATGGAGACAGATATTGTTCAGTGAGGGATCTTTCTAGGTAGCCATACTTAACTCGGCCCAAGCAATGCCCAAAGACTCCCATGCCTTTCTTGGTCGGACCAACCCAACCGGCGATTTCCGACAAGTCTTTCTTAATTTTTCGAGCAAGAAGCGGAACTACAGGGATGAAATGAAAAGTGTTTCTTACGATTACGCCCAACAGCCCACTTGAGCAATTTGCCATTCTCCCATTGATTCCTATTCATATAGGAAACTTGTATTTCTCATTCACAAATCCATCTTTGTTTATGCTGCTAACTCTAAGTTTGGTCCTACTTCTGGTGCATTTTGTTACTAAAAACGGAGGAGGAAACTCAGTACCAAATGCTTGGCAATCCTTGGTAGAGCTTATTCATGATTTCGTGCTGAACCCGGTAAACGAACAAATAGGTGGTCTTTCCGGAAATGTGAAACAAAAGTTTTCCCCTCGCATCTTGGTCACTTTTACTTTTTTGTTATTTCGTAATCTCCAGGGTATGATACCTTATAGCTTTACAGTTACAAGTCATTTTCTCATTACTTTTGGTCTTTCATTTTCTATTTTTATTGGCATTACTATAGTGGGATTTCAAAGAAATGGGCTTCATTTTTTAAGCTTCTCATTACCAGCAGGAGTCCCACTGCCGTTAGCACCTTTTTTAGTACTCCTGGAGCTAATCCCTCATTGTTTTCGCGCATTAAGCTCAGGAATACGTTTATTTGCTAATATGATGGCCGGTCATAGTTCAGTAAAGATTTTAAGTGGGTCCGCTTGGACTATGCTATGTATGAATGATCTTTTATATTTCATAGGAGATCCTGGTCCTTTATTTATAGTTCTTGCATTAACCGGTCTGGAATTAGGTGTAGCTATATCACAAGCTCATGTTTTTACGATCTCAATCTGTATTTACTTGAATGATGCTACAAATCTCCATCAAAATGGTTATTTATTTATAATTGAACAAAAGCGAGGTATTTCGAAAACCGAGTTTACGAGGCAGATAGATAAAAAGAAAAAAAGATTCCGAGCACGTCTGGTCAAAGTCTATCTTGTCTTTACCACGAGTCATTTTCCTTGGCTAACAAGAATTTGAGTTTTGCCTATATTCGCGGATTCTTCAATTTGCTTTCTTCCTCATAGAGGAAATCCGTAAGGTGGTATACGATATTTATCTGCTTATTGGAACTTCTTCTAATGACCTATGCATTCTGTTATCATTTCCAGTTGGACGATCCATTAATCTAATTTGAGGAAGAAACGAACTCTTTCAATTTCTTTTTTAGGGCTGTCGCCTTTGACTTCTTTAGGGGCTTGGAGTAGATGAAGTCTTCTTTCTTTCTTCTCGGTCCGCTTTGGCTCCTGATCTTGAGCTCGCTGTTCTTGGCCTTAGGCTTGGCTTCTTCTTGGAGTCTTTGCCTTTTCGATATTTTAGGCTCTTGCCCTTGGCCTGGTCTCGACTCCCCCTGGCTAAGTACTTTCCATTTAGCAGGCTAGCTGCCTGTGTCGCCCCTAAGTCTTGGACATTTTGGCGTAGGTTGGAGCCTTTTCATGAAATCGAAGAGCCGGTCTTCTTCCGTCATATCCAAAATGTCCAGGGAGAACTACGAAAGAGGGCCTTCACATACTCGCGTATGGGGCCTCTTTGCTTCAGGCTCATCAACATGGCGGACTACAACCGGGCAGGAACCCTCCATTCTGCCGGAAACTCGTCCTAAAATGGATTTAATTGCACTTCACGCTCTGCGTTCTTTACGTCTTTTGGTCTGCTACCAGAACTTGGCTGAACCATCAAGATACATGGCAGCCGTATTCACCGACGCCTCCTCGGACTACGTCCGACAAGCCGCTCCATATCCTAAAAGTCTACGATCTTGGTTTTCGTTTGAAGGAAGGAACTAGGAGATATATAAAAGTCTCACGTCCCATAAACTTTGGGTGCCTAAACGGGCACCACCCATCTTAACCTAAGCCTATCGCGGGAAGGTAGCAAAAGCCCGAAGATGCATGCAAACAAGCAGGCTAAGGGCAGGAATATACAAAGAAACGATATCATGATAAAATTGTGGGCCGACAAACTCAAGTTATCAGTGAAAGCAAAACTGGATTCTCCGGGGGACCCTTTCGTGCGGATCGACGAGAAAGAAAAAACCAAAAAAAGGACTCCGCCAAGTAAGAAAGAAAGTATGACACCGGTATCTATAATGACGCCACACCAAAAAAAAGGAATGGTGGGCAGGGGAAAGCCTTTCGGATCTGGCTGGAAAGGGATTTGGGCCAAGCAGGAAGCAATGGAAAGGCTGCTTATGGGAAACCCGTTCGCGCGGGGAAAAGGAATCAAAGCAACGAAGATAACCAAAGCGCTTATAGGCACCAATTCCTTTTTTGAGAATATAATCAAAATCCAGAAAGCCAGGGAGACGAGGGCGCTGCTCAAGTCACCCGAGAGGGATCTCCGGGGAACATACATTGAGAAAACGAAAAGACCGGGCCTACAAAGGTGTAACCTCCCGCAAGGAATGGAGTTCCGGCTTGCTTCGCATAGGCTACACAAGCCAGGGGATAACCGGAGTAGCGCAGAAGCCAAAAATAACTGAAGTGCTTAACATGCTCCTACCATGTTTGTACATCGGATGCGCACTCTGGTGGTGCAACATTCCGGAAGTCGGACAAGTTATAAGTCAGGGGGGCACGGGGGATCTGGGAACGGCAGCTACCGGCATTCTTGAGGTAGAAAACGCGCAGCAACCACTAGGGGGAGGAGAAGGGCAATTAATGCGGATGCCTGAAGAAAAGTCTCCTAGAGCAGTTGCAATATGGATCGCCGCAGTAGTGATAATGGTAACCTTAACGGTCGTTGCCAACAAAGCGAAGGGCACAACAAAAAAAATAGAAAGGGAAAGGGGAAAAAAGACAGCTACCGAAGAATAAATTGACGTAGATAGAAGGAGAGAATACGCCGCTATTGAATCAGCAGCTCTTGCCGCTGCTGGAAGAAGGGCTCTTTCTTTTGATTGAGAGCTGCGAATTGAATCATAGCCCTATAGCAATGCAAAGCAGACTTCCCTCCATTCCCAGAGTGGGGCAAAGAATTTCTTTTAGCAAACCATTTTTTTGAGAGATGCTTGAAGTCATAAGAAAGCTAGAACTCCGAGTGAAGAAAGAATTCGATTCTCGATAGGCCAGTCCAGGAAAGCCGGAAAGAAAAGAATGGCATTTACGCGGTCAGAAGCGAGGTGCGGAGTCAGATTCTTTTTGATTTGAGTTCATACCCGGCTCGGGGCTAGAGAAAAGAAAAGCTATTCCTGATTTCTTGATAGTACGCACATCCCTAATGGAATGGCCTAGCTTTGCTTCTTCCTCTTTCTCTGGTTCGGTTCGGTTTCTATCTGTGCTCTCTCTCTTCTGTCTGTTACTGGCTGTCATGGATCGGTCGCCCCGTCCTACCTCTCCCCTTCCGTTTTTCTATCCTTAAAGAAGCCTCACCGTCAGTCTTTGCTCTCTCTGGATCAGTAAGTCAGAAGTCAAATAGTCTCTCCCAGTAGTGGAGTAGTCCCACCCAGTAATAGCATAGTTCCAGTAGTGGGTCATCTATCGTAGTAAAGGAAAGGTGCGCAAATGCTTTAAGAGAGCTATTTGAGATAGTTTAACAAGCCTGAAGCATATAGAAACTCTTGAAAAAGGAATAAATAGCAGTATCATATAATAGTTGACTGACCTAAGAATGCGGAAATGTCAATAAACCCGCTATTCGGCGGCCCGTCATTCGCCGACAAAACATCTTCTGAAAAAGTGATTCATAGCACTCTCTTCTCTCTCTGTCTTTCCTTCTGCAGAATTGTAATAAAAAGTCTTATAGAGAATAAAGGCTTTATGCAGATGTGTAGAACTTCAATATAGACTTTTATTCATACTTTACTAATAGCTAGGGAGTAAGCTTTGCTGCTCTGCACCTTTGCTGCGGGAGACTTGACTTTCTAAGGAGTGAAAAAAGCCAGTATTCGTAGACATGATAGCATGCCTCTTTTTCCTAGTAAATATCTTAGATATCCCTATCTATTCTAGGAATAAATCTCTTCAGCAGGAAGTCCTCCACTGAATTCTTATTCCATCGTCGCAATGAAAGCTATACAGGTGCTCGTACCTCTTCTTTCCTCTTTACGGATAGATGGATAGATATAAATCCAAGAATTCCTTTCCTCCCGGCCCTACCTCTTCTGGTTAACGCCTTTCTGAAGATCCCCTTGGTGTGGGCAAAGAGGGCGAGGCCACTTTTGCAGCTCTTTTTTTTTAGAAAAAGTGGAACTCGAATGCCGCCCCCTTCTCCCATTTCTGTTGATCTTATGCTGTCTAAGCTTCGTTTTCTTTTCTTCCTCGCTTACGTTTAGTTTAACTTCCCTTCACCGAGATCAGAAACCCAACCCTATCCCTATCCCTATAGGGTGATCCTCTGACTCCAAATCGGGTTGCCGTTCTTTTGTGCTCTAGCGTAGAGGAGTCCATAAGTATGAAATTGACTTGCTAGGTAACTTGACATCCTCATAGAAGAAGGGTATAGTAAGAAAATTTGATTTCTATCGTCGTTTTAAAGAGGATGGGTAATCTGGAAAATCCCAAAATCGAATGAGGGGTCTAACATTAAGCCATGGAGGACCTAAATAATACCAAGAATAAGTAAGAGTAACAGTAGTAAAGAAGAGCACTTGATGCAAGCTGGACAATAGTCAAGAAGGAATTCCAGATGATCATTTGCTTCAAGTCTTTTTCAAGTTCTTCAACGACACTTTGAGAAGCTTCTGAATAAAATGCAAGACAGAATCGATTACTTAGAAGGATTATACTCTCCAGTAGCTGGGCAACCACTTGATTATCAGCATGAATGCAAGCAAACCTGAGAAAAAGCTCATTGTCAATACTTGTTCTTACTTTCCAGAATTCTGCTAGTTTACGAGCAAAAGGATTACAGAGAAAAAGGAAAAAAAAAAAGAAAAGAAGCCGGACAACTAAAACTTGAAATGCTAAGAACCGGAAATAGACAGATGTCCAGGTATGTACGTATGGTACACGCTCAATCCAGACATGCATACAATTGCATGATTGAATATATGCAAGCAATAGAATATCTATTGACAAGATATCTTGCAATCACAAGAACAGTATATGCAATCATATATTAACATTGCAAGTCTTCTGAAAAAAATCCTGGTAATCTATAATTCAAGCCATGAATAACTCTTTAAATTGCTGGTAGAGAGACTGATGCAATTGCAAGTAGAAAGTACAATTCAGTATTACATGGTGTCCAAGATACACCTGTTGCTGAAGATATAAAGGGCTTCAACCACTGAAAATTGTAATATGCAACTATAGAAAAGGTCATATATAAAACACATTTCTCATGAAGTTGAGAAAATTACGCTCTTAGTCCCCCCACCGTACCCCCCAAGATGACTCGTAATAGTCTTTGTTCCCTGTGGCGCGTTGAGCATGACATGTTTCAATCGCGCCTGTGCTGGCTGTTCCTGAAGTTGCTTATTCCACCGTGCTTGCCTCCACTGCCCTTCTCTTTCTCGCCGACATCTTAATTGAACCCATACCGGTGGTATTAAAGGAGTATTCATATGAAGATTGGAGTTATTACTACGAGTTTCCTGATCTCCAGTAGTGGGGAAGTTCCTTACCACAGGAGTTCGTGAAGTTAGTTTGGAAAAGAGAGAGAACATAATGATAGTGAAAATATGAATGTGGAGAAAAGAAAATGAAAATTTAAGTGAGGAACGCTAGTGGGATGCTTAACATAAAAAATTCACCACTAGTCAGCCACATCCCTTAGCGACCGCTGTCGTCAACGCTATTGCTAAAACGGGAGTTCCTACTAAGAATCCCAAACCGCGGATGTGAATCTTACTAGAGGCCGAATCCAACTAATTTTGAACCCTTGTTCCATCTCCCGTTATCTCGGAAACTGCCTCGGCGACTAGCTTTTTGGCAACTTTTTGTAAGTAACTCCGTAGAACTTCCTATAGTCTGGAAAGAAGTCTCAACTGTTTCCTTCATAGCCAATAAGCCAGAATCAGGAAGTGCTGCTACTTGTTCAGGAAACATGCCCCAATAAAGAGTGCATCCGATACATAGACAAGGTAGAAGAGCGGGTAGGATATCTGGTAAAGAGGACAACATGTTCAACGGTGCCGGAATGTTTCTTTAGTTAGGAAGGAAGCCCACCTTAGGGGCCTTCATCTTTAGGGGTCCGCTCCCTGATTTAGTCCTTGCCAGTATATTGTCCAGATTCCTTAGACCCCTTTCTGGCGATCGCAACAATTGACGCTTTTGTTCAGCCTCAATAACATGTGCTTTCAGTTCCCAACAAGGGGTTTACCGCTTTCACAGGCTTTATTTTCGAACCACTCCAGAGAAAAGGCGTTTTTCACTGTTGTTGTCTATATGCTTCCTTCTTATATACTGTAGGCAGTTTAGTCTTCGCCTTTATTGGTTCAGCTATTCTGGTTGGCGGAGTTCTATTCTGGCCATCAGACGTTGACTGAAAGCGAGGTTCATGTCTAGAAGCAAGTAACTGAGCCAATTTGGATGCTTTCGCGATAAGAGATATCATTTGAAAATGATTCTATTAGTTGTTAAAGAGCAATTCCCAAATTCCTCTTTAAGGATTGGCTGCTCTTCTCTTCTTGGGGGTGTTGTATTGACATGGCTGGATTACCTTGTACTAGCTTTTGCGCCTTCTCTTCAGAGATATGGAACTCCAAGCCATCAACATTCCTTTTTTTTGGTGCTAGTGAAAAGAAAACAAAAAAAGCAAACTAGGGATTCTTCTCAAAGGCCACACTGGCCATGTCCGCAAGCAGCAACATGTTGATGGAATTGGGTGGGGAATCCAGGACAACCAGCTCTTCTTCTTGGGTTACTCCAATGTTCGCCAAGTGGTCAGCGCAATTGTTGCCTTGTCTGAGTGTGTGCTGTGGTTGAACTCGAAGTCTTTCCATGAGATATTTGCAATCTTCCAGGATGGCTCTGTTAGGATTGTTTTCGATTTCTGCATCTGTTATCAACCGCCTCAGTAGAGTCAGTCTCCAATATCACATTAGACCAGCGTTTTGCTTTGATGATGGTTAGTCCCTTGAAAATTGCCCAGAAAATGACAGCCATCAAAAGGCCTAAGCCCATATTATAGCCTCGGCCTGTCCAAATGATGTTCAGCGGTCTCTACCCAAGTAGCTTTGGCCCATGATCCAAAGGGACCCGCAACCAGTCAATCATGCTATCCTTACCTTCCAACCAATCGGCCAATCACGCTATCCTTACCTTGAAACCAAGCCCTTCGATTCCGCTTCTGCAGCAGTATATAATCTCGGTCCCTTACCTTGATGCCTACAGCTCAATTTGTTTTCCAGTGATGGCCGCGAAATACTTTTTTTTTCTTCTTCTTGTGTTGTTTCTGAATGGCATCATAGCTACACGAGGGAAAGCGATGCTGCCTACTCTGCCGCAAAAGGGGGCCGCTTTCTTCCCCCCAAAAATGCCAGTTTCACCATCAGGGCCCAGCAAGCAGCATAATTCTGTTCCGAGGCTGCCTTTCATTCCAGCAACAGTAGTATATGGTTCGAAGCGCCTTGTTCCATCCGGCCCCTCCATCACTAGTGTAGTGGAGGTGTTTTATTTGTATTGCAATAATGGCCTGCAATAATGAATAAATGTACGAACACAAATAATGAGCAGACCAGCCCACTTTTATATTATATGTGGGTTCATTTCATAATGTATTTTTGTTTTGAATAAAGAACCTAGTTAGTGTAACGCAGGTCTTTTTCTCGGTTGATGGATGGGATAAATGCCTATATCGCTTTATAATGTTATTGTTATGTTGATTCTATATTAAAGAATATAATCTAAAAAAGTTGCTTAAGACTTAGTCCCATTCTTTATAATTGTCTTTCTCGTACTGTGTAAACGAACTTCAAGTCTTAATTGTGTACTCAACAGGAAGCGTGACAGCCTAGGTTTGGGCCACCTCCGATGTCGATCTGCAGTAATCGTTTTCGAAAGTCGTTTTCCGAGGTAGGTTCTATTTTAACCTAGAGCGATTTGCCTGCTTCTTTCTAGGCTATGTTTTACCTGTATCATGCAAATGTCCAACACTTAGGTGCTTTCTAAGATCATCCTATATGAAAGATGTATGACATGTGTGGATAATGAATGACTTGCATGGTATGCAATCTGAACGTCCACAGAGTACAAAAGGTAAGACCTAATAAGAGAAATGAGCTTAGCACAACACGATATGGGATAGAAACCTAATCCTAAAAGGAAAAACCCCATCACTGAACAATCATAGGAATAGAAGAAATGGGTTCAGACCAAGTGACAGAACTCTCTATGAGTTGGGCTACATAAAAGATCCTATTCTAAAATAGATGTAGGCTTAACTAAAGCCCAATGCAGGTTGAACTCTATGGAATCTAAGCCTCACTACCCTCTTAGAGCGTTACAAGGAATTTTGGGCCTAATGCAAGGCCCAAGAGTTTCCAGTTTGGGTTAAACCATAGGTGAAAGATAGCCTACACAAGCTAGGCCTAACACAAGGCCCCATATAGATTCAGCTTAGGGGTTTATGAGAGATTGATTGATGGACCTAAGCTAAACTTAGAAGATTGAACCTAAACCAAAGCCTATAGTATAGACTGAATTAGGAGAGCAGAGGTTTAATCCAAGACCAGGAAAGCAAACTATATCGAAGCCCAATGCCAAGCAAAGCCCTAGACTACAAGTGAATAAATTGGGTTCAACTAAGCCCTTAACCCAACATGAGGTGGAGCCTTAACCCGACACAAGATGGGACCCTATTAGGTTAGGATAGTGGGCTTAGTCAGCCCAACATAGGTTGTCAACCAAAAAGGGGAAGTTCCCGTGATTTAAGGTTTCTGGATATCCTACCCTAAGACGAGAGGATTGGGCTTAATTCAAAGCCCTCTCCTTTGCTTCCATGTTTGAATGTGGAATTTCCTTCGGCCTCATAGACATAAAGTTTAGCTTCACCCCCTTTCCGTGGATGCCCTTTCTTATCGCTTGGCACCTTAGAAAGCAGTTTAACAAGACTTTCAACGATCTCACCTATTCTAGGTTATTTGTTTGAAATAGATTTCGGAGTGAAAAGAGTAAAGTATTTGAAAGATATAGGGAGAATATTTGAATATTGTTTCTTTCATAACCTAGTTACCTAATCAATTATAGGCTATTCCTTATCTTAGCGTAGATCATCTCCGATCAGGGATTAGCGGGTTATCACTCCTCCCTTCTGAGTATAGGAACTTGATTCCGGGAATGAGTTAGCCTATACTAATACTATAGTAGAAGACTATTTAAATAAAAACCCTCATTGAGTATGAAATGAGAAGAGTTTAATACTCAATCGATTATACAAGAAAATGCATAGGATTGAGTATGAAATTCTTAGTCTACCATACCATAGGACGTAATCTTACTTTAATCGATTCACACTTCCAATACTTATTGATTGAAGTAGGGAGAATACCTCTACTCTATGATAGCTGCTAGCTTTCCTCGCTCTCCTGATAGTAGCTCTTCTCTTAGCCTCTCTATAGCCTTCTCTCTATGAGTACTTTTCCTTAATAGGAAATTGAAATTGAGTGAAAACATCTTATTCTTATTAACAGACTCTAAGTCTAACCCGCGATTCGCCGACATTTAAGAATGTTTTTCCAATTAACATTGCCTTAGGGGAAACCAAACCTAACCTTTACCGAATTAGCTCTAATTAGTCTTGTTAATCTCTCTCTAAAGGTAGTTCAGTGACCCGAGGGGAGACAACTCAACTCAATAGGTAGAGTAAGTGCCCTATTGGCTATGGGTCAGGAACGGTAATAAGGCTGACGTTCGACTAGCAGCTTTCACGTGGCGAGAGGGAGAAAGAAATAGCAAGTACTACTCTTTCTCTTTGAACGAATCCGAAGTTCGAAGGGGAGATTGATTTGAACCTAAATCCTTGGATCGCCCATGTGTCTATGAAGAGGTTAAGCTAAGCCACTTCTTTCGCCTTTAGCTTGACAGTAGGAATGTGATCTTTGCCTTTAAGCTTTGAGCTTGGCACCTTGGCAGTATAATCTATAGAACCGGATAGGCCAGGCCAATTAGTGAGTGTGGTTTGATAGCTTTTTCTCTTGTTTCATCAGTTGCCATTGGTCCTGTCGTATCGTATTAAAGGCATGGCCTTGTGTGAAGGAAGAAGACGGCGCTATCGAATCCGCATCTGGCTTGACTGCTGGAAAGCTTGACTTGGCTTGGCTAGAAGGGACGAGCGACAGAAAGTCTTATTTTTCTTAGTCTTCTCTATCTAAAGGGAGTTTCGATTCCGCAGAACCTATAGGAGCAATAGACGGAGTTAGTGTGGTATAGCTGTTAGTAAGGCGTAGAGCAGTAGCGGTCACCCCTTTTCCTGTTACAGAATCGACTCTGAACGCAGTTCATGGCACAGTTAGCGGTGAAAAAGAATAGCGATTGTTGAATCAGTTTGCTCTTTCGACTGTGATTGCTCTTGTGAAGCTCTGAGGTGAGGAAAGCACTTCCTTTAGGCTTTCAATCGAGTGAATAGCAGGCTTGTAGTTGAATCGAGATTGGCGATTAGTACAAGATCGAAAATCAATCTCTTTCTCGCAGCTCGTGCTTTAAAGCGAACGAATGGAACTAAAGGAATGATTGTTGACTAGACTTATACGATATTACCTCTGATTCCTATATGCTTTAATAGAGAGAATATCCCAGCTAGAATAGCAATAGGATATAGGAGAGACTAGGGAATGATTGGCCTTAGCCTTTCTTCACTCCTTGTTCATAGCTAACCAAGAGTGAGCTTATTCAAGCGGATAAGAGAACGGCGGACAAGGCGACAACAGCAGTTACTTGTGCAGCGGCAAGAGCGGACATCCCTCAAAGACTAGCACCGTCTTCTCTTCTTCCTTCAAAGAGCTAATCCCGGAAGTGACTTCCTTTCCCTGGCTTGTGTAGCCTATGCGAAGCAAGCCTACACTCCTAAGCCTAATGCCCTTACTCCAAGAGCTAGTAGCCCTTTATGATATGAAATAGCAGCGGAGGTAGGGAGAAAGAGATTGAGTGGTAGCGATCCCTCATTCCATTCTTCCGGCATTCATGTGTCATTTTTTCACTTTAGGTACACATATTTACCTGGTCTGTAACCATTTCTTCAAGAATTTATTGACTCGAGTTCAGAGGCTGTCTACTCCCCTCCTAGCTCCCCTTCTTCCTAATGGACTACGAGGACCCTAGGACTTAGGACTCTTAGAAAGCACTCAATGCCTTAATGGATGTCCTTACCTCCTGGCTTTCCACTGGAAGCACTGACAGGATACTAGGACTACTACAAAGCACGGGAAGGCCAAGCTACTTCCTTTGAGAACAGAAGGAAGAGAGGTCGAAAGTCTCTTACGCGACCTTTTGCTGGATTGTTGGTCTGCAGTCTTGCCCTATAGAATGAAAAAAGAGGCCTATCGATGACCGAGCCACTCTTATACTATTCTTTACCTCACTCCCCTTGTTACTTAAAGGGCGAAGTCGCCGAAGCAAGTTTAAAGGCCAAAGAGTGATCTTTGAACGCTATTACGCATCCTTACAAATACTAGAGTGTAAGGTAGGTTTGGGTATAGCAGGACTTGAACCTGCGACCATTAGGTTAAAAGCCCAATGCTCTACCAACTGAGCTATACACCCAAAAAAAGATGTAGTAGTAAATCAAGATTGGTGCGGAAAAGAGGGCGGCCCCTCTTCTTCTCATCATAAAGGGCGCGGCTCTGTATGAGGCTCGTACTGCAGAGCAAGCGAAGAAAACGTAAGGGCGCGCGTTAGCACTCCTGCAAGAAAACGAAAACTCAAGTTTCGCCTTGATCGATATGAGAAAGATGCGCTCAAGCACCCAACCTATACAAGGTTCTGCTTGCTGAAGCCTTACTCAACTAGCACCTTTATTAGTATTAGTAAGGTTGCTTGTTTCCACTCATTGAAAATTCTATCTACAAAAGAAGGTCAACGGAAGATACTAAAATGGCTCTCACTGACACCATCTACGAGAAGGTGAGGTCGTCTTTCTTTCCAGCCGCCATACGGTTGCCTTAAAGCCTAAAATGAAAGACGGAGAAGGGGAAGAGCAGTTATCTATGTAATTACGGTCTTTGTTGGCCGTTGTTCCGGTCGAGCACTCTCTTTTCTTTGTCCAATTCCGTCTTACCAAACAAGACTGACTTCTTACCAACCCGCGAAGGGTTGTGAGACTGGACCAGGTACGAAGAATGAATCTATATCTGTGTACGGAAGGCCGGCGGCCGCTCAACTGTTCGAGCGCAATGCAGTGGTGGTTGGTTCCGATTCGACAAGGATAGAATGCCTGGTCGAAGGTCCAGTACAGTAGGTAGCAGGCGTGTTCGTTTTGGCTCCCGAGCGAGAACGAGAAATAGGCGATGCACCATCCTTGCTGCTACGTACGTTGACCTTGACTTGACAAATTCATCCAATTGAACCCACACTCAAAGGAGGACTACAAGCTCGGGGCTCGACGAAAGAGAAAGTATCAGCATTAAGAAACTTCTTGAGGTTAGCAGTGAAAGAAAGAGCCCGGCATTCATTTCTGCATTCATATGAATAGCGGAGTCTACTAAAAGAGAGACCAGCCTCATCGTGGTGATTAGAGGAGACCTCTGATCGTTCACCTCTAATATGACACGTTCCCTCCCAGTTATATGATCAACGGGATCAGTCGGCTAGAGAGCGGGGCTATTCTTCTTCCGGGGAGGCAAAGTCGTCCCCTCTACTGACCGAACCCTCAGTTCGAAAGTCTTCGTCAACATGTTACGAGGCTCCAGTCTTCGGCGGGTCACCATTACTTGACTTAGAAAGGCGAACATCTGGGCAAGGGAAAGCGCAGTGCGCCTGGTGCAAATGGCTTTCTTTTTTCATGATATACCAATCAGAATGGAGGGTCCTACCTACGTACATGATTGATAGAATCACTACGTAGGGGGGGGGAGCGGTCAACTTGATGCGGAAAAGGCATGAGTGCAGTTCGATCTTGTAGTGTATTCCTTTGTAGTGAGTAGGGCCTCTTTCTCGTTGATCAGTTCGCCTTTGCTCTATTGAAAGGTATCCATTCCTACGGCGGTTTTGTCAACGAACGCGTCTCGAGCCGGATTGACTAACCTAACCCTTAAGGAGGCCTTGCCATAGTTGGGTGCTCTGCTTTAGTGTGATTGACGAAGGCTAGGCTAGGTTTGGTAATATCCAAAACAAATGAAAAGAGATCGGGGTCGATAGTTGGCAAGGAACTTGATCCTCCCCCCCAAAAAAGGGGCAGCTGTGGTCGAACTCAAATTCTGGAAAAAAGTCGGGGCCCTTT